GTTGTACAAGGAAGGTGAGAGGCTTAGGTTATAGAGAAGAAAGAAAAAAGGAATGCTAAAGCTAAAGTAAAAAAAAAAAAAAAGGAAGGGAATTCTTGGTTGGATCAGAAATTCCATTTTTGCTGGAGTATGTAGAAAGGATCTTCCTATGTTATACTATATCAATTCTTGATGATGAGTTAATTGGATAACTCAGATATTGTTATGCATGATATTGATCCGATTTGATATCATTGAGATTTATCCCATTGAATTTATTGAATTTACAGTCGAAAGGTTTTTCATCTCCATGGGATTAAATCCCGAGTTATTTGGAAGTCCAAAATTTCAAGTAAAAAAAGAAGAGATTATGGAAGTAAATATTCTCGCATTTATTGCTACTGCATTATTTATTCTAGTTCCTACCGCCTTTTTACTGATAATTTACGTAAAAACAGTAAGTCAAAGCGATTAATTTGAATAAAACTTGACTTATTAGAGTCTTATAGAAAGAAAAAAGATTCCAATTTCGTGTCTTAAATGAAGCGAGCGACCTAGAATTAACACTCTACCCCTAGGATGGTAGAAAGAAATATATGAGTATTTCTTTCTACTATCTAGACATTGTGATTTTTTTTTGAATGTATAAAGTTCTACTCTATAAGGATCTAACAGGCTTAATATTTAATATAGAATATAGAGAAGCCTGCAACAGAGGGGGTATCCTCCTATTCATGGTGGATACCGCCTAAATTCGATTTCAAAGTAAAGTGAAAGGAAAAGTGGGGTCTCCATTGTCCATATATAACTAAGAACTCGTTCAGCGAAATAGAATGGAAGAATTCGGTTGTAATAAATTTCCTATCGTCTTCGTCTGTACCCCCCTTCCTTTCGAATCGAAATACAAGCATGGGATTTTTTGAAATATTTTTTTTATTGAGAGGGCATTCTTTATATATTATATATCTTACTCTTCTTCATATATATTAGTCATATCATAGAATACATTACTTCACTTCACGATTCGAATTTAGAAATAACTCCGTTTTTTATTTCCATTTTTTTTTTTAATTGAATTAATAAATAAAAAATTCATATTCTATTAATAAAAAAAAAGGCTTTGCAGAACGATTTCTAAAAAATAAATAAAGTTTCATTCCTCAACCCAATTAGTAGTACCCCTAGAGTCCACTTCTTCCCCATATTACCAGCGAAAGGGAAAATGTAAAGACTACCATTAAAGCAGCCCAAGCCAGACTTACCATATCCATGTGAATTATGTCCCCTATCTCGTTGAAGGAATTCTTTCATTATTGTTCACTAATAATAGTGAAATTCTTGGCGAAGAGTCAAAGGGGGGTTCTGACCCAACCCAAGACCCCTTGACGAAAGACTCCAAAAAATACGCTTGTACCTTCTAACAAGTTCTTATACGATTTTATCGTAGAATCGGGGAGCATTCTGCGAGTTATATCAGCAAACCAACAAAGGGGATTTCGCGCCTTTTCTTTTGTTGATCAGGCGACACCCAGATTTGAACTGGGGACCAGGGATTTGCAGTCCCCCGCCTTACCGCTCGGCCATGTCGCCAAAAGGATATAAAATAGATGAAAGAATTCGCCTTTTGTTTGGGGAGAGGGATTCCTATACTTCTTTTTTTTTTTTTTACTTGTATCTTGAATCTGAATGCCTTGCCTAAAAGAAAAGAAACCCCTCCCTGGGGATTGAACCCCTCGATTGATTGTATAGTATCTTAAAACATACAATAATATCTAAATCTAACCCCCCTCCTTCTGTTGAAAGGAAAAATGTGGATTTTTGGTCGCAAAAGCCGGAGGAATTGGAACCCTTAACTATTTGGCTGTAAACTCCCGGACGGCTTTTGTATTTCAACTTCAAACCGCCCTTCCCTAAGGATACTACTAATATAAGACAATCCAAATGGATACATAACTAAACTAAGCGGTCTTGCTTTTTTTTTTTCAATAATTTGAATTCTAAGGGCAAGGGTGAGTTTTTGTAAACCCCAAAAGAGAAAGGGTTACGAAAATCAACTATTGAAACAAGTATCTTCTTTGTAGATGATACCTTTAGGGAATTCTCACGAACGTACCGTGCTTCGATTTTTTCATTGAATATTGACTAGCAAATCTAGATTTTGATAGAACACAAGACAGTATAGAACTGGGAGGGGGTGTAGCTATAGATAGTTCTACGCTCTCCAGCTATATCCCCCCTATGCTGTGTTGTAATAAAAACATAGAAGCCTGCTTACTCTCTTCAATCGTATTCGACTAAAAACTAAAAACTAGGGAAAAATGCCTTTCTTCTCTGCGAATCCTTTTTTTGAGTTTATTGTTAGTTTTGAGTTAGTTTTTATACAAGCTGCTGCCTTTTTTGAGATCTAGACAATTGAATAAATGAATAAAAAAAAAGATTATCATAGATCTTGATATAGACCTAGACAATTGAATAAAAATGGATTATCATGGATTTTGATAATTTAAAGCAAGCCGCTATGGTGAAATTGGTAGACACGCTGCTCTTAGGAAGCAGTGCTAAAGCATCTCGGTTCGAGTCCGAGTAGCGGCATAAGATTTTCTACAAGAAAGCGAATAGAGTCTATAATATCATTTTTTTTTATTTAATAATAAAAAAATGATATTTCTGTTTCTTATATTTTAACTGGAGGAATCCTCACTTAATTTTTTTTTTATATGATATTTTTAACCTTAGAGCACATATTGAAACATATATCTTTTTCGGTGGTTTCAATTGTAATTCCAATTCATTTGATAAGCTTAGTAGTTGATGAAATCGTAGGACTATACGATTCGTCAGAAAAGGGCATGCTAGTTACTTTTTTCTCTATAACAGGATTGTTGATAACCCGTTGGACTTATTCCGGGGATTTTCCATTAAGTGATTTATACGACTCGTTAATTTTTCTTTCATGGAGTTTATCCATTATTAATATGCTTCCGTATTTGAAAAAGCATAAAAATGATTTAAGCGCAATAACCTACCCAAGTGTCCTTTTTACCCAGGGCTTTGCTACTTCAGGGCTTTTAGCCGAAATGAATCAATCCAAAAGATTAGTACCGGCTCTCCAATCCCAGTGGTTAATGATGCACGTAAGTACGATGGTATTGAGCTATGCAGCTCTTTTGTGTGGATCATTATTATCAGTAGCTCTTCTAGTCATTACATTTCGAAAAACTAAAGGGGTCCTTGGAAAAAAGTTTTTAAATGTACCATTTTCGAATATGCAATACCTGAATGAAAATCAAAGAAAGAATTTTTTACCAAACACTTCTCTCACTTCTTCGGTAAATTATTACCGGTCTCAATTGGTTCAACAATTGGATTATTGGAGTTATCGTATTATTAGTCTAGGATTTCTCTTTTTAACCATAGGTATTCTTTCCGGAGCGGTATGGGCTAATGAGGCGTGGGGGTCGTATTGGAGTTGGGACCCAAAAGAAACTTGGGCATTTATTACTTGGATAATATTTGCGATTTTTTTACATATCCGAACAAATAAAAACGTGGTGGGAAGTGTAAGTTCGGCAATTGCGGCTTCTATAGGCTTTCTTATAATTTGGGTATGCTATTTTGGAATCAATCTATTCAAAATAGGGTTGCATAGTTATGGTTCATTTCCAATACCGTAAAATTGAAAATTCGGCTTAAATTGAAGAAAAATGGATAAGAAAGTTTATGAGAAATAGAAACATAGACTGGCGGCGAGGCGAGCGGCCATAGAGTAGAATTGCGCAAATTCGCAAAAGCCGTTGAGAACCCCTTGAATCAAGCTGTGCGTAATGATTCAAAGGGTTCTCACAAGGTCGTCATGTCTGATTCCAAATAAAAATTAGGATTCTTTTTGTTTGACTTCAACCGAAGGCAAAGAGCCTCTTTTTCGTTGTCCAGGGAAAATTGGACTTTTCCATAGGATTGCCTTTTTGTTTTATTTCTATTCATGAAAGCTAAAGCTATCTATAAAAAAAATTCGATACAATAAATTCAACCCTATCAAACGATAATGAGAGAAAAAAATCAGGATAAATACCAATACCTATTACGGGTAAAAGGATAGAAATCGAAACAAATAACTCTCGCGGTCCAGAATCAAAAAAAGTGGGAGTTAGGGTATTAAAAAGTCTGTAGCCATAGAACATCTGGCGTAACATAGATAATGAATAAATCGGAGTTAATATCATTCCAACTGCCATTATAAAAGTAATTAGTATTTTTGACATTAAAAGAAATTTTTGGCTGGTGATTATTCCAAAAAATACTATCAATTCTGCAACAAACCCGCTCATGCCCGGTAATGCCAGGGAGGCCATTGATAAGATACTGAACATCGTAAATACTTTTGGAAGGGCTATCGCCATTCCGCCCATTTCCTCAAAAGAAAGAAGACGTATTCTATCATAACTCGTCCCTGCCAAGAAAAAAAGGGCAGCACCAATAAATCCATGAGATATTATTTGTAAAATGGCTCCATCGAGTCCCGTATTTGTTATAGAGGCAATTCCTATAATTATGAAACCCATATGAGATACAGAGGAATAGGCTATTCTTTTTTTTAAATTACGCTGCCCAAGAGATGTTGAAGCTGCATAGACTATTTGGATTGCGCCTACTATAATCAAGGAGGGGGAAAGCATAGAATGCGCATGGGGCAATAATTCCACATTAATCCGAACCAATCCATAAGCTCCCATTTTTAACAAGATTCCGGCCAGAAGCATACAAGTACTATAATGCGCCTCTCCGTGAGTGTCTGGTAACCATGTATGTAAGGGTAGAATCGGTGATTTGACAGCAAAAGCAATAAGAAAGCCAATATAGAATATGATTTCCAGTGCCGCAGGATAGGACTGATGAGCTGATATTTCCAAATTTAATGTTGGCTCGTTGGAACCATATAATCCGATACCTAGCACCCCTATTAATAGAAAGACGGAGCTTCCTGCAGTGTACAAAAGAAATTTTGTAGCTGAATACAGGCGTTTCCTTCCCCCCCACAGGGATAGAAGGAAATAAACGGGAATTAACTCTAACTCCCACATGATAAAAAAAAGCAAAAGATCCCGAGAGGAAAACGGTCCTATTTGACCACTGTACATTGCTAACATCAGGAAATAGAATAATCGGGAATTTCGAGTAAGGGGCCAAGCCGCTAAAGTAGCCAAAGTGGTGATAAATCCCGTCAGTAAAACGGGTCCGAGAGAGAGTCCGTCTATTCCCAATCTCCAGTCAAACTGAAAAAAGCGGATCCATTTATAATCCTCCACGAGTTGAATTAATGGATCATCCAGTTGGAAATGGTAAGAGAATGCATAGGCCGTTAGAAGGAGTTCTAATGAACATATGCACAAAGTATACCATCTAGTTACCTTATTTCCTCTATGAGGGAGAAAGAAAATTAAGAAACCCGCGGATATCGGAAAAATTACAATTATGCTTAACCAAGGAAAATAATTCGTGGTAAAAACAAGATACGCTTGGACCATAAAACCCATGCTCAAAAATAGAATATATTCTGTTTTCTTTTTCGAGTACGGGCCTTGTCGGTAAAAAACAAATAAAAATGGATTCAATTCAACTGGGGTTTTCTGAAAGGTATTAATAAGCTAGACCCATGCTTCGAGTTGTTTCATGCCATAAATAAACCCGAACGCTTAAGAAATCCGTTGGACAGGCGGATTCACATCTTTTACAACCGACACAGTCCTCTGTTCTTGGAGCGGAAGCAATTTGCTTAGCTTTACACCCGTCCCAAGGTATCATTTCTAAGACATCCGTGGGGCAGGCTCTGACACATTGAGTACACCCTATACATGTATCATAAATCTTTACTGAGTGTGACATGGGGTCTATAAATTTGGAAACGTTATAACATAAATTTTCGATCTAGTTAATTAATTTTGTGAAATAACTCCTATATTGAGACACCAGATGAATCAACGATTTCGCAGAATTTTGCAACCTACTTTTGACTTTGAAACTCGGTCTTAAAAAAATAAGGGCAAAGATACTTTGATTTCCTCTGTTTTCACAAATGGGATCTAGGTTCCATATCATACATGCTAATGCAAATTGATGAATAATAATAGTCTAATTTTTATGATTAATACTACTTATTCAATAAATTCGATTGATTAATACGAGTTGATTTTTTATTATGATAAATTGACGAAAGAATAGCCAACCCAATAGCTGCTTCAGCGGCTGCAATGGCTATAACAAAAATGGAAAAAATGTCACCCCTTAGTTGGCGACTATCAAAAAAATCAGAAAATGTTACGAAATTCATATTAACCGCATTCAGCATAAGTTCAAGACACATAAGGGCCCTAACCATATTCCGACTGGTGATCAATCCGCAGATACCAATAGAAAATAAAAAAGCACCCAAAACAAGGACGTGTTCGAGCATCATTGAGGAGCTCCTTATCAGTTTGAATTCATTTCAATATGAATAAGAATGAAAGAGATTCGATTAATTTGAATACTACTAAAATAAAATAAAAACAAGTACAAGGACGAAAAAAAAAAGATTTTACATTCTATATATTTTCTATATATTTTCGAAATATATAGAAAATATAAATAGAAGAATTAATATATAAGAATTCAAAAGTCTGCAAATGAAATGAAAAGGAAATAGAGAAATAGATATGATAACACAAAAGAAGGGTTGACTTTGATTTTCCGCCCTTTGGCTGGTTCTATAAATTAGAAAGTTTACTGGCGAGCCACAGCAATTGCACCTATTAAAGCAACTAAAAGAATTATAGAAATGAGTTCAAATGGAAGAAAAAAGTCTGTTGATAAACGAATTCCAATTTGTTGACTATTACTTATCAAGTCTTTCTCTATAATCTGGTTTGCTCTTGTAGTCCAAATAATCCCATACCACGATGTATCTAGAATATTCGAAATTATTGAAAGAAAAAGAGTTGTACAAACTAGTGAAGTAGTCCCATCCCCAACAGTCCCAAGGTTCAAATCTTTTGAATATTCTGAACCGTTCATGAACATCACAGCAAAGAGGATTAAAACGTTTATAGCTCCCACGTAAATAAGGAGCTGTGAAGCAGCTACAAAATGGCAGTTTGCTAGAATATAAAATAAAGATATACAAATAAAAACAAATCCCAAGGAAAAGGCGGAAAAAATTGGGTTGGTAAGCAATACCACTCCGAGACCTCCTAATATAAGACCTGACCCCAGAAAGACTAAAAGAAAATCATGTATTGGTCCGGGCAAATCCATTATATTATATGGAAGAGATAAAAAAATGGAAATCTTTTTCATGAGCTTGTTGATCTCATCAGGAATATTTTATGATATGCCCCGTTTCAATTAAAGTTGAATTCAATTCTAATGAGTGCGAATTGCCCTAAGTTGAATTATTGGACCAACTCCCCGCCCTCCTCTATTCGAAAGAAGAGTTCGAAACTATCTAAGCAATCAATAGGTCGAATTTCTCTTTATTGTTTAGTGAAAAAGAAAAAAAAAAAGACCGGATCCCCTTAGGCCAAAATAGAAAGCTTAGAAATTGGAAATTCTTCTTTAATCAAGAATCAAGAGGTTTTCCCGACTTTTTTTGTATTTTGTAGGCGAATTGAAAATTGCTCGAATTGTATAATCCTCAATTACTGACATTGGTAAACGACCCAGAGCAATTTGATTATAATTCAATTCGTGACGATCGTAGGTGGAAAGCTCATATTCTTCGGTCATCGATAAACAATTTGTTGGGCAATACTCAACGCAATTACCACAAAATATACAGAGTCCAAAATCAATACTGTAATTAAGCAAGCGTTTCTTTCGAATATCGCTTTCAAATTTCCAATCAACAAGAGGTAGATCTATAGGGCATACACGAACACATACTTCACACGCAATGCATTTATCAAATTCAAAATGGATTCGACCGCGAAAACGCTCCGATGTAATGAATTTTTCATAAGGATATTGAATAGTTACAGGGAAACGATTTGCGTGGGATAAGGTAATCATCAAACTTTGCCCAATGTACCTTGTGGCTCGTACTATTTGTTGACCATAATTCATGAATCCAGTTACCATAGGGAACATAGTGCGAATATCTATGAATAATTTTATCTTTCTTTCTCTTGTTTAAGACAAGCCATAAATGTAGAATGAAGAATATCCCCCTTCTTTCTATTTCAGCGAAAGGAGTTCAGAAGAGGTTGTTAATAATAGATTACCGAGAGATATAGGTAAAAGAAATTTCCACCCAAGATTTAAGAGTTGGTCCATTCTTAGCCTAGGGAAAGTCCATCTTGTTGTGATAGAAATGAACAAGAAAAAAAAAGTTTTAGCTAATGTAATAAAAAGCGCGATTGTTGTTCCAAAGATTCCACCCACTTTTTTTATTTCAAATAATTGTAATTGAGGAAAGAAGTCTATGCACGGAATAGAGAGATTCCAACCCCCCAAGTAAAGAATTGTTACAAACAAGGAAGAAACTAATAAGTTTAAATAGGAAGTAACGTAAAATAAACCAAATTTTATACCCGAATATTCGGTTTGATAACCTGCCACTAATTCTTCCTCTGCTTCTGGTAAATCGAAGGGTAATCTTTCGCATTCCGCTAGGGAAGAAATTAGCAAAACGAAAAATCCTATAGGTTGACGCCAAAAATTCCACCCCCAAACACCATATTTTGACTGCGCCTCAACTATATCAACTGTACTTGAACTGTTAGAAAATCATAGTCGGCAAGACCATCACTGCTCCCATCGCTATTACAAAACCGTACATGAGATTTTGACCTCATACGGCTCCCCTAGTGCCTCAAATAAATGTAAGGACCTCATAGTATACCTTTTATCTATATCTATCTATATATATTTGTTTGTAGAATAGAGAAAGTTTTTAAAAATCTATTGGGAAGTCCGGAATTATACCAATGGAATTCTGTCTACTCAAATAAAAAAAAAAAAGGGGGGGGAGGGGGAAAGTACTTCTGAATTGATCTCATCCTTTCCTTTCAAAATGTCAATTTTTCCTTCTTGAGTAATAGCTCGATACTTCTTCAATAAAATACTCTTTTTCAAGATATCCAAAAATATTTCAACCCTGGGTTTTTAGATTGCGAATTTGATATGATTTGATTTGATATTATTTGAGTCTAGTTCATGAATAGTGGCACGAGTTCTAGTTCCATAAAAATGGATATATCAAAGAAAAAAATAAAAAAAAAAATTCTTTTTTTTCTTTCGATTGGAATTAATATTGTAATTCTATTATTTCCATATTTTTTTTTCGTTCCCATTCTTCTTTCTAACAAACTAAGAAAAAGAAAAAAGGGGGGTTAAAATGAAAGTAAAAAAAGGATTCTTTCGTTCCTGATAGTTCTTTCTTTGACCGGTGAATAGGAGCATACTCTGGATCGGAATTTTGAGGAGTACTGCTTGATCATTTCTACCAACTTAAAGCCCCCAATTCCTATTCTTTTTTGTTTTTTGTAAAAATAGACTTTTTGTACAATTTTGCAAATCCCTATTACAAATCCTTTCTGTATTTTGGTGTTCCTAACCATCCACTCATTTTTCATCAGCCCCCCCTTTGTTATTGTTATGGTAATAAATAGAAAGAGGTATCCAAAATCCAATAGGGTTTGTTTTTGAACCCGCTTCAAGCCAGGATGACTAATCACCAATCTTGGGGCAAGGGTCCTTTCCCTTAGTCTTTCCCTCCTCCTAACTCTTGTACATAGGAAATGAGAGTCCATTTTTTACTGCCAATTTCTAATTTTCATTTTCGAAGCTGTTTTCTTTCACTCATATAACTATCTAGTTTTGTCCATTAACCCGAATGATGAATAGGGAGGGTTTTCTGTTTTATTTATATCGAATCGCACGTAGAGATATTGACAACACACATAGAGTTAATGGTATTTCATAACTAATTGATTGAGCGGCAGCTCGTAACCCACCTAAAAAGGAATATTTATTATTTGATCCATATCCTGACATAAGAAGTCCAATGGGAGCAATACTTGCAATGGCAATCCATAAAAAAACACCAACATTTAGATCAGCTAAAACAAGACGGTAGCTAAAAGGAATTACTGAGTAACTTAGGAGAATTGATATGACTGCCATGGATGGGCCAAGACTGAACAAACGAATATCCCCTCTGGATGGAAGAAGATTCTCCTTAAATAGGAGTTTTATTCCATCTGCTAGAGCTTGTAAAATTCCCAAAGGACCAGCGTATTCAGGCCCAATACGTTGTTGTATCCCTGCGGATATTTCTCTTTCTAACCACACAATGACTAATACACCTATTGTGATTCCCAATACAAGGATCAAAATAGGGACAAGTATCCAGGCAGTCCCATAGACTTCTTGTAAGGATTCGAATCTGGAAAAAGAATTGATATCTTGTACTTCTCTTGTATCAATTATCATGTCAACGATCAACTTCTCCCATAATGATATCTATGCTACCTAGTATCGTCATAATATCAGCCAATTTCATTCTTTTAACTAATTGAGGAAGAATTTGCAAATTCATAAAACCCGGTGGACGTATTTTCCATCTCCAAGGAAAAGCGCTCTGATCTCCTATCAGAAAAATTCCCAATTCTCCTTTTGGGGCCTCAACTCTCACATAAAGTTCTTGTTTCGGCAATTCAAAAGTAGGAGAAGGTTTTTTACTGACGAATCGATATTCAAAACCACCCCAATCTAGGTACCCTTCTCTATCTCTATCAAAGCATCGAATTTCTAAATTTTCATAAGGCCCACCCGGAATTCCTTCCAGAGCCTGTTGAATAATTTTGATGGATTCTCGCATTTCACCAATTCGGACTAAAAAACGAGCTAATGAATCTCCTTCTTTTTGCCACTGAACTTCCCAATCGAATTCGTTGTAACATTCATAATTGTCGATTTTACGAAGATCCCATTGTATTCCGGAAGCTCGTAGCATCGGTCCCGATAAACCCCAATTTATTGCTTCTTCTTTACCAATAACGCCTATTCCCTCTACTCGCTCTAAAAAAATAGGATTCCTCGTAATAAGTTTTTCATATTCAGCAAGTCCTGTTAAAAAATAATCACAGAAATCCAAGCATTTATCTATCCAACCATGAGGTAGATCAGCCGCAACTCCTCCGATACGAAAATAATTATGCATCATTCTCATACCGGTGGCTGCTTCAAATAGGTCATATACTAATTCTCTCTCTCTGAAAATATAAAAAAAGGGGGTTTGTGCGCCAATATCTGCCATAAAGGGACCAAGCCATAATAGATGAGAAGCTATACGACTTAATTCCAACAAAATTGTTCTGATATAGCTGGCCCTTTTAGGTACTTGAATATTTCCTAATTTCTCTGGGGCATTTACAGTTATTCCTTCTGTGAACATAGTAGCCAAATAATCCCAACGTGTTACATAAGGCAGATATTGTATAATAGTTCGATTCTCGGCAATTTTTTCCATCCCTCTGTGTAAATAACCCAATACGGGTTCACAGTCAATAACATCTTCACCATCTAGAGTAAGGATGAGCCGAAGAACGCCGTGCATTGATGGGTGGTGAGGGCCCATATTGACTATCATGGGGTCGTTTCTTGTAGCTGGTATAGTCATAAGTTTTTCCTCGATTTTTTCTTTCATGAATTTCCCAAAACGAAAAACGAAAAGAAAGTTATCCAAATGCAAAAATCGAATAAATCAAATAATTGAAAATAATGTTTCCAATTTAAGAAGTTCTTGACTCTCGAATAGAAGTTGTTGACTCTTGAATAGAAGTTGGTGACTCTTGAATAGAAGTTGGTGACTCTTGAATATTCAACCCACCTATGAAGTCGCCTCGCCAGACTTGGTGTTTTTTTTTTTCGTTGACAAATAAGACAGCAGACGCTCGCGTTTTGCCAAAAGTTTTTGTAGACCTCTCTGAGATAAATAATCTTTTTTGTGAAATTCCAAATGGGAAGAAATTCTTTGTATTTTGTTGGTAAGACTAAATAGTTGAAATTCAATGGACCCCGTATTCTTTTTTTCTTGTGAGATCGCCGAAATTAATGGAGTTTTTCCCATAAAAATAAAAAAAACCTCCTCCTCTTATCTTTTATTTTTTAAAAAATATGAATTTTAACGATCAGTAATAAAAATCTTAGTTATTTTTGACTCTTGTATACACAAGAATCTTAATTTCGTTATTAACTTCTCGTTTTGTTTTTTAAAATAAAATAATGAATCAACAATAAATTCAACTTGCAATTGGATTGGTTGAGCTAGAGATACAAAAGAATAGTCTACTGCTTTCGCCACTCACAAAAGATCCAAATTTCTTTCTAAAAATCAAACAACGACTCAACAAAAAAAAACCTTTGTTGACTCATTTGGCATTTCTATTCTAGATTTCATTTAGAGATTTAATTGGTACGTCTTAATTGGTACGTCATTGAATTAGTATCATGTATCAGGCGGGAAGGTAAAACAACCCATGTAGCCATCTCTTTGCTTTCATATATTTAGATGCTTTCATATACTTAGATATGGTATGGGTATATATAAGATGTAGGGGTATATAGTAAAAAGGCACTATTATCGAGTTTTCAATCGTGGGTACATACGGATCCTTAATATACTGAAACGGCTGCCATTAGTAGTATCAAACCAGTAGCGATTCATACAAGCTAAGTCTTCTAGTCCATAATTCGGCCAAAGAAAGAGCCTTAATTTCATTAGTTTCCTTTTGATTGTATTTCTATTTAGTTCTTCCGTTTCTTCTTCTTTCTTTCGTAGTTCATCTTGTTCTCTTTCTTTTCTTTTTTTCGAACTAGCCCCTCTCCTCCCTTTTTTTCTCTCTTCTCTCTTTTCTCGTTAATCGATTTCTATACATAGTTCACGTAAATTTATCCTTCCAAACTATCTACGACGTTTGTATGAGGGGGATGAATTCTTTTTAGGTTTTATATATCCATCCCTATCTACCATTTCCTTTTCTATTTAGCTCTTCGTCTTGTTCTTTATTTAGTTCATTTAGAATTCTCGATTTTCTACGACGTCTGGGGGATAAAAATAAAAAATTTTCAGGAACAAGCAGACCCTTTTCGACAAGCTGATCTGGCCCTTTCTCTTCATAAATAAAGAATAAGCTTTTTTGTACCACGATCCCGAGCTAGAACCCCAGCTATGCATTTGCGCTTAACCTTGCCGTAACTTGTGCCAGAAAATGCCTCTATCCCGAGTGCGCGGTTTATACCAATCATTAGACGATCAAGCCAACTGTCTTTCTTTTTCAATCTTATATGTTTTATAAGCTCTCCGTCTATTGTGGCTGTGAAGGGGAAAAAAAGATATCTAGAAAGCTTTTTCCAGAAAGACATAGGAATATCAACAAATCCCCAATAAGAGACACGTAATCCACACCACTTGTTAAAGGTCCTTCTTTGCCCTTTCAATCTCAAGGATTCTACCCTCGTGCGGCCCTTGCGTACCTTTTGTATAATTTTGTATAATTTTCGTTACTTTGTTCAAACTTCTGTCCATAGAATGGTCTAGTCCAGAGAATGGTCTAGTCCATTGGGCAGCGTGGAGGGGGTGTAGGCTAATTTTTGTAATTTTTTTTTAGAATTCTAAATTCTAATTTATAATTAAAGTCTACTTTGACGCGTAAACACAACATCCCCTTATTTACTTATTGTTGCAAATACCTAGCCTCCGCCTCGGCCTTTTTTACATTTAAAAAAACCACCACATTGCGCGTACTTTTTTTGTGAATTTTTGATTTTTACAGGGGGGGTGATGGGGAAATAAGAATCCCCATCCCTGAAATGATAAAAAAACTTTTATTCAAGGGTGAACCCTTGTACCTTGGTCTAGTCTTGTCTTTTTTCTTTGAAAAAAAAAAAAAAGGTAGGGGGCTCTTATGAATCAGGTCGATCCTCATTAACTCCATTAAGCCCTTTTTCCGCCTCTACACGTTCCAGAAAGCGGATTGCCTCCTGTAGGAGTAGGAGGTCTCGCCTTCTGTTAAAAGGAACTCCTTTTGAATTCCCGGTAGAAAGAGATTTTGCTAATGAAAAACCTTTTGAATTCCCGGTAGAAAGAGATTTCGACAAAGAAAAAGCTTTCAACGCCTCCAAAGACCCTTTGACTTTCCAGCGATTTTTACGAATTCGCTTTTTCGAGCTAGAAATACTTTTTTTTGGAACTGCCATTTTTAAAAAGTTCTCCATTTCTATAGTTGGATGTCCAAGACATCATATAAATATTTTGTGATTTTTTGATATGCTCAAATAGGGTTAATCACAAAATTGCAATGAAATCCTAATTTTGTTTTGTTCAACCAAAACAAAATTAGCTGCGGACTACCATTTTTGTGAGCTATTCCCAGCTATTCCCATTTGGGGAATAGATCTCTCTTTTTTAAGACAGGGCGCACTGCTTAGACAAAGTTCTACCTGTTATCCCAATCAGTATTATTATTCTTTTTATTCTTTTTTCTCTCAACATCCTCGCTACGAGAACGAAGCGGCAATACAAGCGGGGCTCCCATAATAACCACGTAAAGTATGTTTAGTACGAAAATATAATCGTTTTTAAAGGAAAAAAAAAATACATAGTGCCCGATTGCTAAAATTGGTATATGTCCCAAAATGTGATATTCCGGAAAGTGACCCTTCTCACATCGAAATTTCCAAACTCGATAAAGCTCCTTCAGAAAAAAATAAAGGCAGATCAGCATAAATATTCGTTTCAGAACGTCGCGCGTTGTTATTATTTTGAAAACCAGGTAGAGGCTCCGTTTTATCAACAGAATCTCGATTCGCAAACAACGGTCGTTGAAAACGATTACCCGCCGAACCGCTGTTAAAGCGCTCGGCTCCGACAGTGGATAGGGGTACGGGTTGCGCCAGATTAGGATACAGTCCCCCAGTAGTCGAACTAACTCCTCAGAAAGTTTTGTCTTCCATAGACAAAGAAGCGTTTTTTCATTGCTGCATGCTTCCAGAAGGATTCGTCCTAAAGCGTAACCGATTGTTTTCAAAGAAAAAAACACTTTTACAAAGAAATTATCTTGTCCGAAGAAGTGGCGAACAATTTTTACCATATATTACCTCCCCCAATTAAGGGGATCCTTTTTGTTTATTTAAAGCCGAATTGAAAACTACCCGGCTTGTTTACTTTCGATGATAGAAAATATCCCCATTCCGTGAATATCACACGAGTACAATAGGGAAACCGTCGAAGTGTGCACTCCCGTCAATACCAGAAGCCTCTTATACACTCTTATCCATCTTATCCAAAAGGGCCTCCTAATCTTTCGAAATATTACTATCAAAAAAAAGTGTATAGAAAAAATATGAGAAAAACGCATAAAAGTTTTGTTATTATTAGAACAAATATTAGAACAAAAAATATGTGCGTTTTTTTTTTCTTTTTTTCTACTAACTATTCAATTAATTAGTCAAACTAGGCAAGGGTCTAACTACTAACCTATTAACTAATTGAAATTTTCAAAAGTTTTTGGGGACAAACAGTCAATTTGAAAAAGAATACAGGATTTTTATTTAAGAAAGGAAATTACTAAAATTTCTTTTGAAAAATGCGAGCCTTCCTCATTTAACTATTTGAAGAGCAGTATGGAAATATTAAGAATCCTAATACTTAACTTAATAGTTAAGAATAAAAAAATTCATTTCAGTTTTGAATATCTTTATTTTTTTATCCTTTTCTTTTCATTCAAAAGAGATAAGAGCTCAGGATCAAACTTTCTGTGAGATTCATAGTTGCATTACTTATAGCTTCCTTGTTCGTAGACAAGGCGGATGGTGAATTAGAAAAAAATGAATTAAGAATTTTTTTATTGATTTTTTATGGATTTTATGTTTTTGGAATATATAAATAAATATTCATGGATTATGCCCTTCATTCCACTTCCCGTTCCTATGTTAATAGGGATGGGACTCCTCCTTTTTCCAACGACAACAAAACATCTTCGCCGTATATGGGCCTTTCCTACTATTTTTTTGTTAGGTATAGTTATGCTTCTTTCGGCCTATTTATCTCTTCAGCAACTAAATAGAGGTTATATCTATCAATATGTATGGTCTTGGACTATCGATAATGATTTTTCTTTAGAGTTTGGTCATTTGATAGATCCACTTACTTCCACAATGTCAATCTTAATTTCTACTGTTGGACTTTCCGTTCTTATTTATAGCGAAAATTATATGTTTCATGATCAGGGATATTTAAGATTTTTTTATTATCTGTCTTTTTTTAATTCTTCAATGTTGGGCTTAGTTACTAGTTCTAATTTAATACAAATTTATATTTTTTGGGAATTGGTTGGAATGTGTTCTTATCTATTAATAGGCTTTTGGTTTACACGACCCGTTTCCGCGGAAGCCTGTCAAAAAGCATTTGTAACTAATCGGGTAGGGGATTTCGCTTTATTATTAGGCATTTTGGGTCTTTATTGGATAACGGGGAGTTTCGAATTTCGAGATTTGTTTCAAATATTGACTAACTTGTTGCATAATAATGAAATTCCCTTTTTATTTTTTACTTTGTGCGCCTTCTTATTATTTGGGGGCGCGCTTGCTAAATCTGCGCAATTTCCCCTTCATGTATGGTTACCTGATGCCATGGAAGGGCCTACTCCTATTTCAGCTCTTATCCATGCTGCTACTATGGTAGCCGCAGGAATTTTTCTTGTAGCTCGGCTTCTTCCTCTTTTCATAGCCATACCCTACATATTGAATCTAATTTCTTTGATAGGTATCCTAACACTCTTTTTAGGATCTACTTTAGCTCTTGCTCAAAAGGATATCAAGAGGGTTTTAGCCTATTCTACAATGTCTCAACTGGGTTATATGATGTTAGCTCTAGGCATGGGTTCTTATCGAGCTTCTTTATTTCATTTGATTACGCATGCTTATTCGAAAGCATTGTTGTTTTTAGGGTCTGGGTCCATAATTCATTCAATGGAGGCTCTTGTTGGATATTCGCCACAAAAAAGTCAGAATATGGTTCTTATGGGTGGTTTGACAAAACATATGCCAATTACAAAAGCAGCCTTTTTATTAGGTACACTTTCTCTTTGTGGGATTCCACCCCTTGCTTGTTTTTGGTCCAAAGATGAAATTCTTAATGAGAGTTGGCACTATTCTCCGATTTTCGCACTAATAGCCTGTTCCACAGCCGGATTAACTGCATTTTATATGTTTCGGATCTATTTACTTACTTTTGAGGGACACTTAAATGCTTTTTTTCTAAATTTTAGTGGAAAACGAAGTACTTCCTTGTATTCAATATCTTTATGGGGAAATGAAGAGATTCAAACCCATTTTTTTTTGAAAACTTCATTAACAATGAATAATAAGCAAAGGGTTCCGTTTTTTTGTAAGAAAACATATCGACTTGATAGTAGTGTAAGGAACATGATCCGCCTTTTGACTCATTTTGGCACTAAGAATACTCTCCCTTATCCCCATGAAT